ATATATTTATATTATTATTATTTTTCACTTCCTTTACTTATAATTACAAATATAATGATTATATTTTTTAATTCTAGATTTTTTATATGAATAATTATAGAAATAAATTTAATAATTTTTTTAAGAATTATAAGAATTTATAAATTTATTTATTCAGAAATTATAATAATTTATTTTTTAATTCAAGCAATAAATTCATACTTATTTTTAATATCTTCATTGATAATAAATTTTAATTTATTTAGTTTATTAATAAATATAATAATAATAATTTCTTTAATTTCAAAAATAGGCCTCCCACCATTCCATTTGTGATATTTAAAATTAATAAAACATTTAAATTGAATTATTTTTTATTTAAATTCATCACTTCAAAAATTTATTCCACTAATAATTTTTTATATTAATATTAATAACAATAAAATAAAATTTTTTATTTTATTAATTTTAATATTAAATTTAATTCCTTTAATAAGAATTAATTCAATAAATATAAAATTAATTATATCTTTTTCTTCAATAATTCAAATTTTATGAAATTTAACTTTAATATTTATTAATGAAAAAATTTGAATTATATTTTTTTTTATTTATAATTTAATTTCATTAAATTTAATTTATTTGTTTTATAAATTAAATATTAATTATACTTTTGATATAAACAAAAATTTATTTATTCAAAATTTTTTAATTAATTTAATAATTTTTTCGTTAGCCGGAATTCCTCCTTTTACAGGATTTTTAAATAAATGATTAATAATAAATTATTCTTTTTATAATTTATCAATTTATTTAAATGCAATAATTATAATTTTATCTACATTAAATTTATTTTTTTATATACGAATTTTAATTTCAGTAAGAACAATATTTAGCATTAATAATAATATAAATTTTAAAAATATTAATTTAAATAATAATAATTTAAATAAATTTAATTTAATATTTATATCTATAATTATATTTATTTTAATATATGAAATTATTTAAAATTTTAAGTTAAATTAAACTTTAAACTTTCAAAGTTTAATATATATATACAATTTGAATTTATATAAATTTTAAAAATTTTATAAAATTTAAAATTTAATAATTAAATTTTATAAATTTAAAATATTAAAGAATATAAATAATTTAATATTTAAAATTTGAGTTAGAAATTCAATTTTTAGAAATATTCCTATTTTAATTTATATATTTATATAATATCTTTAAATTATAAACTAAATTAATTTAAATTATTAGAATAGTTGAAACCAAAAATAGAGGTAAGTTATTGTTAATAACTTAATTGATTTAAAAATCCAATTATTTTGAATAAATCTAAATAATAGAATTTAATTTCGACTTAAATAATGTTAATAAATTAAAATAATTTAACTATTCAAATTAATTCAAAAGTTTTAAAATTAACTTAATTAAATATTAAATTTTATAAAGATAATTTTTAAAATTATATTAGTTATTCTATCAAAATAAACCTTTTATCAGGCACTTTATAAATTAATTAGTTTAATAATGAAATATAAGTATATTTATTAATAAATTTACAATTTATCACCTATTATTCAGCCACATTATTCAAAAAAAGTTTAAATTAATATATTATTATTAATAAATTTAAATTTGCAATTTAAAATTTTAAAAATTTAAATTATTAAACTTTATTATTTATTTATAATATATATATATATATAAATATTATATAAAATTTATTTAAATCAATTTAATGCTCCTTCTAACCATTCTATAAATAATCCTAAAATTAAAATAATAATAATAATTGAAATATTTAAAATTATAAATAAATAATTTAAGTTATTTAAATAAACAAAAGGTAAAATTATTGCAATTTCAACATCAAAAATTAAAAAAATTACAGTTACTAAATAAAATTGTAAAGAAAAAGGTATTCGATTAAATGATATTGAATCAAATCCACACTCAAATCTTGATATTTTTTCACGATCTTTAAATAATTTTTTTGATAAAATAAAATTTATTATTATTATTATAAATAAAATTAAAATTACTAGTCTAAATAAAAAAATTAAATTTATTATAATTTATTTATTAAAAAATTTAAATTATTTATATTAAAATTAATTAAACTTATTAATTGGAAATTAATTATACTAAATATATTATATAAATTTAAATTTGTTGTCTATTTAATTAAATGACCAAAAATAAACTAATAAGTATAAAAATAATCAAACAACATCAACAAAATGTCAATATCATGCTGCTAATTCAAAACCTAAATGATGAATTCTAGAAAAATTATTTTTTAATAAACGAAAATAATTAATTAGTAAAAAAATTGTGCCTACTAAAACATGAAATCCATGAAATCCAGTTGATATAAAAAAAATTGATCCATAAACTGAATCCCTAAAAGTAAATCTAGCATTTAAATATTCTATTAATTGAAATAATGAAAAAATTAAACCTAAAATAACTGTAATAATTAATCTTTTTAATCTTTCTAACTTATTCATTTTTAAAATTGAATAATGACATCAAGTGATAGAAACTCCAGAAGATAATAAAATTACAGTATTAATTAAAGGAACAGTATAAGGATTGAATATTAAAATATTTTTTGGAGGTCATAATCTTCCAATCTCAATTCTAGGTGATAAAAATATATGAAAGTAAGCTCAAAAAATTCTTAAAAAAAAAAAAATTTCTGAAACAATAAATAAAATTATTCCTAATTTAATTCCTTTAATAACTTTAAATGAATGAAATCCTTGAAATAAACTTTCTCGAATTACATCTCGTCATCATTGAAAAGAACATAACCTTAATAAAAAAAATATAAAAATTGAATTTATTAAAATCCTATAATTTAGTCAATAAATTAAACTTACAAATAAATTAAAAATTCTAAAAGAAACAAGAATAGGTCAAGGACTTTTAGTTACTAAATGAAAAGGTTGAAATAATTTTATCATTTTTTCTTTATTTAATTAGTTTCTGTTCTATATAAAGTTACTAAAACTGAAAATACATAAGCTTGAATTACTGAAACTCTTAATTCTAAAATAATTAATAAACTTTGACTTACTAATATTAAAATTAAAATAATTAAACTTAATTTATTACCTGTAGATGAAATTAATGTTATTAATAAATGTCCTGCAATCATGTTTGCTGACAGCCGAACTCTTAAAGTCCCAGATCGAATTAAATTTCTTAAACTTTCAACAATAACTATAAAAGGTATTAAAGCCGAAGGAGTTCCTTGAGGAACTAAATGAGAAAATATAAAATTTATATTTTTAATTCAACCAAATAATATAAACGAAGCTCAAAAAACTAAGGAAAAAGATAGTCTTATTACTAAATGTCTTGAAGATACGTAAATATAAGGAAATATTCCCAAAAAATTATTTAATAAAATTAGCATAAATAAACTTAATAAAATAATTAAATTTATTTTATTATTTTTCTTATTCAATAAAATAGAAAATTCATATCTTAAAATTGATAAAATTCTTAAGTATATTATTTCTATCCGCGAAGGAATAAATCAAAATATTAAAGGAAAAAAAAAAATTACTATAATTCTTCTTATTCAATTTAAAGAAAACAATAAAGATGTAGAAGGGTCAAAAATAGAGAATAAATTTATTACCATTGAAATTTAAAATTTTTTAAAATAATATTAATGAAATTTTTTGTTTTTAAATAATTTATAAAAAATATAAAATAAATTAATAAAAAAAAAATATAAAAAGTAAATAAAAAATAAATAAATAAAATTAATCATATTAAAGGTTCTATTTGTGGAATAAAAAAATATTTATTAATTAAATTACTTAAATATGACATATTTATATTATATTATTAACTAATTTTTTATTTGATATCTTAAATTTAAGAATTGATTTTTTAAATCAAAATATAGTAAATTAATATATACTTCAAATAAAAATAAAATATTTAATTATTAGATCATTTTAAAAAATTTTTAATTCTATTAGATTCTAAAACAATAGGCATAAATCTATGATTAATACCACAAATTTCAGAACATTGCCCAAAAAAAATTCCCGGCCGATTAATATTTAGATTAATTTGATTAAGTCGTCCTGGAACAGCATCAATTTTAAATCCTAAACTAGGAACAGTAAAAGAATGAATTACATCTAACGACCTAACTAAAACTCGAATATTTAAATTTATAGGTAAAACCAATCGATTATCAACATCTAACAGACGAAAATTAAAATTTGAGTATTCAGAAACTATAAAAGAGTCAAATCTTAAATCTTTAAAATCATTATATTCATAAGATCAATATCATTGATGCCCTAATACTTTAATTGTTAATAAAAAATTTAATGCCTCATCTCTTAAATATAAAATTTTTAAAGAAGGAAAAGCTAAAAATAATAAAAATAATACAGGAATAATAGTTCAAATAATTTCAATTAATTGACCTTCAAATATAAATCGATTAATTAGTTTATTATAAAATATAAATAATAAAATATAAGAAATTAAAATTACAATTATTATAATAATAATTATAGCATGATCATGAAATAAAATTAAATTTTCTATAATTAAAGAATTCCCATCTTGAAATATAATATTAGCTCATGAAGAAATAAATTAAATTAAATTTTTTAATAATAATTTTTATAAAATTATATATATAAATCTTAAATTTATTGCACTATTCTGCCATATTAAATTAATTTTTATTAATTAAAATAAATTATAAAAATTATATTTTATAAATTTAAATTAATTAATTTAAATAATTATAATTAAAATAATTATAATATCTATTTTTAAAATTAATTAATAAAAACCTTAGGAATTTCATAAAATGAATGAAAATTTGTAGGATAAGGAAACAGCATTTCAATTGAGTTATTTAAATTTTTTATAAAAAGAACTAATCGTATTGAAACAATTCTTTCTCAAATAATAAAAAAAAAGAATAAAGTTCTAATTAAAGAAATTAATGAGCCTCACGAAGAAATGATATTTCAACATAAATAACTATCAGGATAATCTCTATATCGTCGAGGTATACCTCTTAAACCTAAAAAATGTTGAGGGAAAAAAGTTAAATTTACACCAATAAATATCGAAATAAATTGAATTTTTAATAATATTTTATTTATAGATAAACCAATAACTAAAGGAAATCAATAAATAAATCTTCCAAAAATTGCGAATACTGCCCCTATAGATAAAACATAATGAAAATGAGCTACTACATAATATGTATCATGTAAAATAATATCAATAGATGAATTAGAAAGTATAACCCCTGTTAATCCACCTAAAGTAAACAAAAAAATAAAACCTAATAACCACATATTAGTTACATTTGATAAAATTTTTATACCATTTATTGAAGCTAACCATCTAAAAATTTTAATTCCTGTAGGAACTGCAATAATCATTGTTGCAGAAGTAAAATAAGCTCGAGTATCTACATCTATTCCAATAGTAAATATATGATGAGCTCAAACAATAAAACCTAGCAAACCAATAGAAATTATTGCATAAATTATTCCTATAATTCCAAATACTTCTTTTTTTATTCTTTCTAAACAAATTATATGAGAAATTAATCCAAATCCGGGTAAAATTAAAATATAAACTTCAGGATGACCAAAAAATCAAAATAAATGTTGATATAAAATTGGATCGCCACCACCCATAGGATCGAAAAAAGAAGTATTAAAATTACGATCAAATAATAATATAGTAATTGCACCAGCTAAAACTGGTAAAGATAAAAGTAACAAAATAGCTGTTAAAAGTATTGATCAAGCAAACAAAGGAATAAATTCAATTTTAAAAAGTTTTATATTTAAAATTGTAGAAATAAAATTAATTGACGCTATAATAGATGAAATACCAGCAACATGTAAAGAAAAAATAGACAAATCCACTGAAGGACCTATATGAGAAACATTTAAAGATAAAGGAGGATAAACTGTTCAACCTGTTCCTGTACCTAAACCAATAAATATTCTAGAAATTAATAATATAATTCTTGGAGGTAATAATCAAAATCTTATATTATTTATTCGTGGAAAAGCTATATCAGGAATTCCTATAATTAAAGGAATTAAATAATTTCCAAATCCCCCTATTATTACAGGTATAACAAAAAAAAAAATTATAATAAAAGCATGAGTAGTAACAATAGAATTATAAATCTGGTCATTGCCAATTAATGATCCAGAATTTCCTAATTCTAAACGAATTATTATTCTTAAAGAAAGACCTAAAACTCCAGCTCATATCCCAAAAATAAAATATAAAATACCAATTACTTTATGATTTGTAGAAAATAGTCATATGTTCATAAATTTATGTAGTTTAAATTAAAACATTATATTTTCAATATAAAATTAAATTTTTTTATTTCATAAATTATTTAAAAATTTATATAAATTATCTTAATATCTTCAATATTAAATTTTATAAATTAAACTATTTAAATTTTTAAATAAAAAAAATAAAAAGTATAATAATACTAATTAATATTATAAATTTATTAATAAAATTAATATTTAAAAAATTTAATTTAATAAATTTTAAATTTTCTAAAATTAAATATTCAAATATAAAATTTAATCTACCTTTATCAAATAAATAATAGTATAATTTTATAATTTTAAAATTTAATTTATTTAAAAAAAATACTAAATTATTTAATAAACATATTTTACCAAAAAATAATTTAAAAATTATATTTTTTTTAAATTTAATATTATAAATTTTTTTCCCAATAAAAATAGAAAAAAATATTAAAATTAAAATTAAAATTTTTTCTATTAAAAATAAATTGATACATTCAATATTTATGAATAATAATCAATTAAAAATAAATCCAAAAATTAAAGTATTAATTAATAAAAAAATTATAGAAAAATTTATTAATTTTAAATCTTTAGTATTAAAATAAACAAATATATTCATATAAGAATAAGATAAATAATATAATAAACGAATTCTGTAAATTACAGTTAATATAGTTCTTAATAATAAAAAAATTAATAAAATTAAATTAAATTTTCTTATAAATAATATTTCTAAAATTAAATCTTTAGAAAAAAATCCAGAAAAAAAAGGTATTCCACATAAAGATAAATTAGAAATTATAAAAGTAATTATAGTTAAGGGTATAAATTCAAATATATTTCCTATAAATCGAATATCTTGAATATTATTTATTGAATGAATTACTACACCTGAACATATAAATATAGTAGACTTAAATATAGCATGAATAATTAAATGAAAAAAAGAAATTATAAAAAATTTTATTCCATAAATTACTATTATTAATCCTAATTGTGATAAAGTAGAATAAGCAATAATTTTTTTAATATCAAATTCAAAAATTGCACATAAACCTGCATAAAATATAGTTATTATTCCAATAACAACAATATAATTCAAAATTAAATTATTTTTATAAATTAAATAATTAAATCGAATTAATAAATAAATTCCAGCTGTTACTAAAGTAGAAGAATGAACTAAAGAAGATACAGGAGTAGGCGCAGCTATAGCTGCAGGTAACCATGAAGAAAATGGAAATTGAGCTCTTTTAGTAAATGCTGCAAATATAACAAAAATTAAAATTAATAAATTTAAAAAATTTAAATTTATAAAATTTCAAGATCCTAAAATTATTATTATTCTAATTGAAAATATAATTATTACATCTCCAACTCGATTTATTAAAACTGTTAACATTCCCGAATTTATTCTATAAAAATTATTATAATAAATTACTAGACAGAAAGAAGTTAATCCTAGTCCATCTCAACCTAAAATAATTCTAACTATATTAGGGCTAATAATTATTAAAACTATAGAAAAAATAAAAAATGTTACTAAAAAAAAAAAACGATTTTGATAATTATCTATATGTATATATTCACAACAATAAAATATAATTATTGAAGAAATTAATAAAACTGTAAAAATAAAAATTAAAGTTATTCAGTCTAAAAAAATTAATATATTTAAATTTATAGAATTTAAAAATATTAAATTTCATTCAATAAAATAAATTAAATTATCTAATAAAAATAGTAAACTTAAAAAAAAAAAATAATTCTTAAAAAAAAAAAAAAAAATCCCACTTAAATAATAATATATAATTTTAAATTTTAAATATTTAAAAAATGATTCTACATTTATATTTGACACCACAAATCAAAATTTTTAATTTTTAAATTATTTAAATTAAAATTTAAATTAAATAATTAATTTTTAAAATTAAAATATTTAATGGAATTAAATGAATAATTAATAAATAATATTCTAAAATCGAATTAATAAATATTTTAAATAATTTAAAATTATAAATTCCTTGATATCTATATGTAAATAAATATAATCTATAACAAGCTCTTAAAAATATTCCTATAAATAAAATTAAAATAATATATTTACTTCAATTTAAAATAATAGAAACAATTATAATTTCTCTCAATAAATTTATTGAAATAGGTGAAGATATATTATTTATACATAAAATAAATCAAAGCAATATTAATGAAGGAAAAAAATAAATTATTCCTTTATTAATTAAAATTCTACGTCTAGAAGTTCGTATATAAAAATTATTTAATATTATAAATATCCCTGAAGAACATAAACCATGCCCAATTATTATAATAAATCCTCCTCAAAAACCTCATATTTTAAATCTAAATAAACCTAATAATATTATTCCTATATGAACAACTGATGAATAAGCTACCAAAATTTTTATATCTAATTGTCGTAAACATAATATTCTTAAAATTATTATTCCAAATAATCTAATAATAATTAAAAAATTAAAATAATCAAAATTAATAAATATAAATATATTAGTTATTCGATATATTCCATACCCACCTAATTTTAATATAATAGCTGCCAAAATTATTGAACCAACTACAGGAGCTTCAACATGAGCCTTAGGAAGTCAATTATGAAATAAAAATATAGGTAATTTAACTAATATAGCTCTAAATATAAAAATATTAAAAATTATTGATCAAAATTTATTAATTAATAAAAAATTTATTATTAAAAAAAAATTTAATGATATAAATAAATTTATTATAATAAACAATAAAACTAACAAAGGTAATGAAAAAACTATTGTGTAAAAAATTATATATATAGAAGCTTTAATTCGTTCAGGTTGATATCCTCAACCAATAATTAAAAAAAATGTAGGAATTAACCTAAATTCAAAAAAAAAATAAAAAAAAAAAAAATTTAATGAACTAAATCTTAATAATAAAACTAATTTTAATAAAATTAAAATAAATAAATATAAATTATTAAAAAATCTTTTTATTCTAACTAAACAAATTCTAAAAATTCAAGATGTCAATAAAAATAATAATAAACTAATTTTATCAAATCCAAAATTTCTATAAATTAATATTCAGTAATCATTAATATTAAATAAATAAATTATAAAATAAAAATAAATAAATATATAAAATCTTAAAAAATAATTTTTATAAATATTAATTAAAAATATAATTAAATTTAATATAAATAATCTTAAAATTAATTTTATCATAAAATTAAATTTATAAATTTATAATTATCATTACCTTTATTACGAATTAAAATTATTAATAAAGTTAATCCTAAAACTCTTTCACATACTACAAAAATTAAATAATAAATAATATAATTAAATAAATTTAAATATATAATTATTAATATTAATATAATTAAAAGTCTTAATATTAAAAATTCTAAACTTATTAAAGTTAATATTAAATGACTATAAAAATAAGAATATATAAATAATGAAATAAAAAATATTAATAAATATAAATAAAAATCTAAAAAAATTATTAGTTATTAATTTAAAATAAAATATTAATTTTGTAAATTAAATTTGAAAAAAAAATTCATAACTAATTTCAAAAAAAATTACTTTTTCATTAATCTCCAAAATTAATATTTTAAATTTATAAACTATTTTTGAAAAAAATGATAAATATGTCTAATTTAATGATTATAATTATTATGAGAACTAGAATATTAATATTAATAATTAATATTATTCCTTCACAAGATAAACTATTTCATCCTATAATAATAGGAAGATTACTAATTATATTTAGTTTATTAACTTCAATTAATTTATCTAAATTTAATAATAATTCATGATGATCTTTCATTTCATTTTTAATTATTATTGGAGGATTAATAATTTTATTTTTATACTTTACTAGATTTATTAATAATATAAAAACTTCAATAAAAATATTAATTATTAAAAATTTAATAAATAAAATTATTATAACTTTATTATTTACAATTTTTATATTAATAAATATAATAAATATAAACTTATGAATTAATAAATTTAATGAAATTAATATTAATTTAAATTCTTATAATTTTAATTTAATTTCACTTATATATATATATAACTTACATTTAACAATTATTATTTTAACAGTTTATCTATTAATAACTTTAACTATAATTGTAAAAATAATTATTATAAATAAATTTACTTTACGAAAAATAAATTAAAAAAATGAAAAAATCTATTTTAAAAATTAATCCAATTTTCAAAATTATTAATTCAATAATTATTATTCTCCCTACTCCATTAAATATTAATATTTTTTGAAATTTAGGATCTTTACTAGGAATTTGTTTAATTAATCAAATTATCACAGGATTATTTTTGTCATTTCATTATTGTGCAAATATTAATATAGCTTTTAATAGAATTATTCATATTATTCAAAATATTAACTTTGGATGATTAATTCGACTTATACATATAAATGGAGCTTCATTTTTTTTTATCTGTTTATTTATTCATATTGGACGAGGTATTTATATAAATTCATTTTCTTTTAAAAAAACATGAATTTCAGGGGTATTAATTTTTTTAATTACTATAATAACAGCATTTTTAGGATATGTTTTACCCTGAGGACAAATGTCTTTTTGAGGCGCAACAGTTATTACAAATTTAATTTCTGCAATTCCATATTTAGGAAATACAATTGTAACTTGATTATGAGGAGGATTTTCAATTAATAATGCTACATTAAATCGATTTTATTCTTTTCATTTTATTTTACCATTTTTAATTTTAGTAATAGTAATTCTTCATTTAATATTTCTTCATGAAACAGGATCATCTAATCCTTTAGGATTAAACAGAAATTATTTTAAAATTCCATTTAATCCTTATTATTCAATCAAAGATATGATAGGATTTATTTTTATATTAATAATTTTACTATTTATGTGTTCAAATTTTCCATATTTATTGTCAGATCCTGAAAATTTCAATAAAGCTAATCCTATGGTTACTCCTATTCATATTCAACCTGAATGATACTTTTTATTCGCATACGCAATTTTACGATCTATTCCTAATAAATTAGGAGGAGTAATTGCATTACTTATATCAATTTTAATTTTATTAACTATACAACTAAATTTTAATTATAAAATAAAAAGATTTAAATTTTATTTCATTAATCAATTTATATTTTGAAACTTAATTATACTATTTTATCTATTAACTTGAATTGGAGCTCGGCCAGTAGAAGATCCTTACATTTTAATTGGCCAAACTTTATCAATTATATATTTTTTATATTTTTTAACATTTTTTATAATTTCAAAAAAATCAGATAAACTATTATTATAATTATTTAGCTATCTAAGCAATATGTCTTGAATACATATGAAAGAATAAATTTTCTAATAATTTATAATTTTTAATATAAATAAAAATAATAAATAAATCAATCTAATAGGTAAATATCTCTTTCACGTTAAATATATTAAATTATCATACCGAAAACGTGGAAAAGTCCCACGAACTCAAATTAAAATAAATAAAAAAAAAAAATAAATAATGTAAAAAATTAAATTTAAAAACCACCCACCTATAAAAAATAAACAAAAAAAAAATATTATAAATATTATTATTCCATATTCTGCAATAAAAATTAATGCAAATCTACCTCTTATATATTCAATATTAAATCCTGACACTAATTCTGATTCTCCTTCAGAAAAATCAAAAGGAGTGCGATTCAATTCTGCTAATAATCTTACAAAAAAAATTAATATTAAAGGAAAATTATAAATAAATAATCAAAAATATTTCTGAATAAATATTAAATCATTTAAATTTATTCTTTCCATTAAAATTAAAGGACATAATATAATTAAAATTATTCTAACTTCATATGAAATAGTTTGAGCCACCCTTCGTAGTCCTCCTAATAAGGAATAAAAAGAATTTGAAGATCAACCTCCAATTATTAAAAAATATACCCCTAATCTAAAAATACATAAAAGCAATAAAATTAAAAATTCATTTTTTATTATTTTATTTATTATAGGTATAAAATTCCAAACTATTAATATAATAATTATTCTAAAAATAGGCCTTAATAAATAATAAATATAGTTAGATTTAAAAATTAAAGAAACTTCTTTATTAAATAATTTAATAGCATCTCTAAAAGGTTGTAAAATTCCAATAAAACCTAATTTATTAGGCCCTTTACGAATTTGAATATAACCTAAAATTTTACGTTCTAATAAAGTAAAAAAAGCTACTGAAATCAAAATTATAATTATCAAATTTAATCTATTAATTAAAATATTTAAATTTATATAAATAAAAATAATTACTTAAATTTAATAAAATTTATTTTTAAATTCTAAATTTATTGCACTATTCTGCCAAAGTAATAAAATTTTTTAATATAATTCAACAAATAAATATTTATAATAAAAAAAATTAAGTCCTTTCGTACAAAAATATTTAATTTATATAAAGATAGAATCCGATCTGGCTCACACCGATCTAAACTCAAATCATGTAAGATTTTAAAAGTCGAACAGACTTAATAATATATTAATTTCTCCATTAATTATTAATCTTAATTCAACATCGAGGTCGCAAACATTTTTACCAATATGATCTTATTAAAAATATTACGCTGTTATCCCTAAGGTAATTTAATTTAATTTTAATAATATTAATTAATAAATAAAATATTTATAATAATAATAATAATTAATAAAAAATTTATATAAATTTTTATATATCCCCAATAAAATATAATAAATAACAACAATAAATTTTATAATAATTAATTTTAATTACTTTAATATAAAATTCTATAGGGTCTTCTCGTCTTTTATATATATTTTAGATTTTTTACTAAAATATAAAATTTAATAAAATTAAATTTATAAAGATTTTATTTCATTAATTCATTCATTCTAGATTTAAATAATAAAACAAATGATTATGCTACCTTAGTACAAAATGCAGCTATTTAAAAATTAATTCATTGAGCAGAACAAATCTGTAATTTTTTTCAACAAACTATGTTTTTAATAAACAGTTGAATAAATAATTATTGCCTAATTCATTAATTTAATCTAATTTAAACTAATAATTTAATAATATAAATAAAAAAATTTACTAATTAAATCATTATTTCTTAATTTAAATAATTAAAATTAATAATTTTATAAATATAATAAATATTTTAAAATCTTTTAAAATCATTTTAAATAAATCAAATATTAATTATTAAATAATATTTATTAAAAAAAAATTTAAATTTTATAAAAATTATTAATTTTTTAAAAATATATTAAAATAAATTTTAAGCTAATCCCTAAAACTCTTATTTAATTAAATTAATGAATTTCTAATAAATAAATTAATTAAAATAATTAAAATAAATTAAATTTATTTATAAAATAACTAGATATTTAATTATGAATAACATATGATTACAAAATAATTATTGATTATATAAATATAATAATAACAAATATAATTATTTAATTCAATTAATTTCGAGAAAAATAAAAAATAATTAATTAATTTAAATTTACCCTGAGACAAAAGGTAAAATAAAATAAATTTATATTTTTAAAAAATTAATTTTTTCTTTTTCAATACTTATTATAACAATTTAATTAATTTTTATTTAATAAATTTTTAAAAATAATTATTAATTTAATTAAAATTAAATACACTAATTTAAATTTATATTTTAATAAAAAATAAAATATTTTTTAAAAAAAAAATAAAAAAAAAATTTAATTTTTAAAATTTAAGAATAAAAATTAATTAACTTTTATTAGCAAAATAAATATTATATATTTTAACTATATCCCTATTAATAATTATATTATATATATATATATAAGTGTAAATTTGCACATAAATTTTTGAAATTTATAGAAATATTTAATTAAATATTATATATATATATATATATATATATTAAATTATAACTTTTATAAAATTTAAAAAATTTCTAAATACACTTTCCAGTACATTTACTTTGTTACGACTTATTTTATTAATTTAATAAAAGTGACGGGCAATTTGTACATATTTTAAAACTATATTCAAAAAAAAAAATTTTTTCTTTTACTATTAAATCCTATAATAAATAAATTAAAATTAAAATTTAAATTTATAAATTATTTAAAAAGTAACTCATTTAATATCTTAATTATTAAAATTACATATTGATCTGAAATATATTAAATTTTATAAATTTTAAATATTTAAATTTTAATAAAATATTTTTATTACGAACATACATAAATAAAAAAAAAATTAAGTTTATTTTATCGTGGATTATCAAATTAATAAACAAATTCCCCTAAATAGATTAAAATACCGCCATAATTTTTAATTTTCATTTTTTAAAACTACTAATTTAAAATAATAAATAATTTTATATAATAGGGTATCTAATCCTAGTTTAATTTAATTAAAATTTTATATAATAAATTAAATTAATTATAAATTTATTTTAAAAAAATTAAAAATTTTTATTTTATCATAAAATTTTTATTTCTTTTAAAAAATAAATAAAATTTAAATATTTTAAATTTATATTAATTTAATTTTTATTAATTTATATATTATGTATAACCGCAAATGCTGGCACATAATAATTTTATATTATTATTTTATCTATCAAATTAAATTCTTAATATTTAATAATTTTATATATTAATAATTAAATTAAAAATTATTTAAATTTTTAAAAAAAAAGAAAAATTTATATATACAAATAAATAAAAATTAATTATTAATTAAAATAAAATTAAAATAAAATTTAATTTTATTAAAATTAACTTTTTTTTGTAAAAAAAAAATTTTTTTTAAACTAAAATTTTTTAAAAAAAAGAAAAAAATTTTTTATTTTTAAATTATGAATTTAATGACTTAATTTTAGTCTATTCTTATAATACACTATAATTATTTTTTACTAAATATTACTAATAATAATTTATATTCCTTAAAATCAATTTTAATTTATTGTCTAATAATTACATAATATAATTAAATTTAAAAATAATTTGTAATCTATAAAATTAAATCCCCTTAAAAATATTTTTAAATTTAAAATAAACAAAATCATTCTTCAATAATATTAATTTATCTCAAAAAATTAAAATACATTTAATAAATAACGTCTAATCCCCTAAACGACAATTTAATTCATACACAATAATTATATTATACAATTAAATTTGAAAGTAATTATAATCTATAAAATTAAATTCCCCTTTAAAAATATTTTTAAATTTTAAAATAAACAAAATCATTCCCCAATAATATTATTTATCTCAAAATTAAAATACATTTAATAAATAACGTCTAATCCCCTAAACGACAATTTAATTCATACACAATAATTATATTGTACAATTAAATTTAAGAGTAATTGTAATCTATAAAATTAAATCCCCTTAAAAATATTTTTAAATTTCTTCGCGTACGCGAGTATAGACTTGGATCGTTGACTCGCGTACGCAAGAAGAGGCTGCCAGAATACTTCGTTTTCTCTTAATCGCGTACGCGAGGAGAAGCTGCCACTGTTCGCCGGTTCTCTCGTAATCGCGTACGCGAGGAGAGATTGCCAAATGTTCGTAATTCTCCCATAATCGCGTACGCAAGGAGAGTGGTTTGTGGTTCTCCCGTAACGCATACGCGAAAGTAATATAAAAATTAATCTCGCACGCAGGCGAGCAAGGACTGTTTCTTCAGTCTTCGCGTACGCGAGTATAGACTTGGATCGTTGACTAGCGTACGCGAGGAGAGGCTGCCAGAATACTTCGTTTTCTCGTAATCGCGTACGCGAGGATATGCTCGTATTCTCGTAATCGCGTACGCGATCTAATTCCTGCTAAAAACGAGTACACTGTGGCGCCAGCTATCGGTTTATGCAAACTCGGCGTCGCATTTCATATAGTTAGTCTACGATCTCTTGGTCGTACCAGTATTCGTGCCTCTGCCACATTATAGCCAACCTCACAACGAAAAACTCATTTTTTTTTTTTATGGAAACTGTCGCTGACCCGAGACAGAGAGAGCGCGCGATGAATGTGTGCGGCCACAGCAGCGCGCGGCGCGCGCATGAGCCAATGAGTTGGCGCGCACAATTCGAAAATTGTATTAATTCTCGAACAAAATTTGTTGGCGCGAATATTCAAATTGGGGCAGCGGTCTATTAGTACTTTATTTAATTGGTACTATTGTTTAAACATATAATTATTGTTATTATTGCTATTATTATTATTAATTAAATAAAGTGCCCTTGGTATCAAGGCCACCATCCTTGAAGCTTTTAGCGATCATCAGGAGGTTTTTGCTGCCTTCCTTGATGTCGAGGGACCGTTTGATAACGTCAACACCGATATTCTCCTTAAAAAATAAGCTGAACTTGGGTGCTCCTTAAATTTAATTGTACAATATAATTATTGTGTATGAATTAAATTGTCGTTTAGGGGATTAGACGTTATTTATTAAATGTATTTTAATTTTTTGAGATAAATTAATATTATTGAAAGAATAATTTTGTTTATTTTTAAATTTAAAAATATTTTTAAAGGGGGAATTTAATTTTATAGATTACAATTACTCTCAAATTTAATTGTATAATATAATTATTGTGTATGAATTAAATTGTTGTTTAGGGGATTAGACGTTATTTATTAAATGTATTTTAATTTTTTTTGAGATAAATAATATTATTGGGGAATGATTTTGTTTATTTTAAATTTAAAAATATTTTTAAAGGGAGAATTTAATTTTATTATTAATTAAAT